AGCGTATGGATTAGTTCGAATCAATATGGAATTATTTCCTCATGCTCATTCTATATTTTCTCCTTGGTTGATGATAGTAGGTGCAATGCAAATAATCTATGCAGCTTCAACATCTCTGGGTCAACGGAATTTAAAAAAAAGAATAGCTTATTCCTCTGTATCACATATGGGTTTCATAATTATAGGAATTGGTTCTATCACTGATATGGGGCTCAACGGAGCCCTTTTACAAATAATCTCTCATGGATTTATTGGTGCTGCACTCTTTTTCTTGGCCGGAACTACTTATGATAGAATACGTCTTGTGTATCTTGACGAAATGGGTGGAATAGCTATCCCAATGCCAAAAATATTCACGATGTTCAGTAGCTTTTCGATGGCCTCCCTTGCATTACCAGGTATGAGTGGTTTTATTGCCGAATTAATAGTATTTTTTGGACTACTTACTAGTCCAAAATATTTTTTAATGACAAAACTACTAATTACTTTTGTAATGGCAATTGGAATCATATTAACTCCTATTTATTTATTATCTATGTTACGCCAGATGTTCTATGGATACAAGATATTTAATGTACCAACCTATTATTTTTTTGATTCTGGACCGCGAGAGCTATTTATTTTGATCTCTATTTTTTTACCCGTACTAGGTATTGGTATGTATCCTGATTTTGTTCTTTCACTATCAGTTGAAAAGGTTGAAGTTATTCTATCTAATTCTTTTTATGGATAGTTTTGATGAATAAAAAAGAAAAAAAAATATTATTTTTTTATGTTCGTTGTACAATGAAAAAAAGAGGGTTTTTTTCTTCTCTTAGGTTAAGTAAAAAAAATCAATTTGAACAGGTGAGAACCTTGTGAATCACTACACTATTAAATTCACAGGGTTCTCACCTGTTCACACAAAGTTTTTTTTATCTGATATGTGTTGTCCACTTTTCTATTCCTATTCATCATAACCCCTTAAAATTAATTGTGTTTAATTCAATTATATGTTAATGTAAATAAACCATAACTATGTAGTCCTATTCCTAATAGATTTATCCCAAAATAGCATATCCAAATTATAAGAAATCCAATAGACGCCACAATTGCTGAATTGGTACCCTGCAATTTTATATTTGTTCGAGTATGTAAATAAATCGCGAATACGATCCAAGTAATAAAAGCCCAAGTTTCTTTTGGATCCCAACTCCAATAAGATCCCCATGCTTCGTTAGCCCATACTGCTCCAGAAAGAATTCCTATGGTTAAAAAGATAAATCCTAGACTAATAACCCGATAACTCCAATAATCCAATTGTTGAATCAATTGGGACCTGTAATAATTAAAAAGAGAAGTATTTTTGAAAATAGTACTTCGTTCGTTCATGTATTCGATTTCACCAAAGAAAAAGGAACCATTGAAATTTAAAAAACGATTACTCGTAGAAAAAAACTTTTTATTTTTTCTAACTGTAATGACTACAAGTGATACTGATAATAATGATCCACATAAAAGGGCAGCGTAGCCTAATATCATCGTACTTACGTGCATTATTAACCACTCAGATTGAAGAGCTGGTACTAATACTGTGGATTTGTGTATTTCAGTTAAAAGACCTGAAGTAGCAAAGCCTTGGGTAAAAATAGCACTTGGGCCAATTATTGTGCTTATAATATTTTTATTATTTTTGAAATACGGAACTATATGAATAAGGGAAAAACTCCAGGAAAGGAAAATTAATGATTCATATAAATCACTTAGTGGAAAATGTTCCGAATAAATCCAACGAGTAACTAATAATCCTGTTATAGAGAACAAATTCATTATCATGCCCTTTTCGGATGAATCATATAATTTTACGATTTCATCGACTAAAAAAGTTATCAAATGAATTATAAGTACAATTGAAACGAGCGAAAAAGAAATATGAGTTAATATATGCTCTAAGGTTGAAAATATCATAAGATTATAGGAGTCCTTTAATTATAAAATCCATATGGAGGGTTGGATTCATTATAGGATCTATTTACTTTTTTTAGGAGATGACATGCCGCCACTCGGACTCGAACCGAGATGCTCTAGCACTGCTTCCTAAGAGCAGCGTGTCTACCAATTTCACCATAGCGGCTTATCTTTAACTCATAATAGTCTATGAATAAGCAATCGTCTAGATTTAAGAATTCGATTGGTTGCAATATTTTTTAGGAAAGATTCAAATTGATGAATAAAAATTTCTTCAACATAGGTATTTGAAGGTTCATTATTTTAGTTTAGAGTCCTCATTTTGATTTCGTGCATCTTATTTTATACTCTCGTCAACTTGAATTCTTGCAAAATTCAAAAATCCTACTATCAATTCAATTAAGGGAGATTTTTGTTTTAATGAACTATTTCAAAATTTAGTTGCTCTCAAAAATCGAAAACAAAAAATGCAGTTTATCAATGAATATTGATAAAAACAAATCCATTTTGAATCATTCACAATTGACACATTATTTATCCAGAATAATTTCAA